CATCCGAATATGGAGTAAGGATGAAATGAAATGAAGGAGTGGAGTAGTAAAGAAACTATGATGAAGTGTGTCAACAACATATTCCAAAATATGCTTAACAACAACAAGATGAATGCCAAGGTCGTACATGACGCGCTTAAATCGCTCTTTGCTATAGCTCGGAAAAAGGCCAAACCAACCCATGAAAGTAAGAAAGAAGGAAAGAACAAAATCCAATGCTATTGATTTACCGCGTAAGGATTTGCGCTCTCCAAGCAAGCATTAAGATCCTCTGTTCAATGGCATTAAGATCAAACATATAAGACGCACCAACAGATACTGTCACAGCTAATTTAAGTGCTAGTCTAGTAACTACGGTTATTGATTCAATTACCAGTCCTTTATCTTCAGTTAGAAGACCCTCAAGGCTGACGTTCTTCTTTTTGTTACCATGCTTCTACCCAAAGGTGATTAGTTACCAATGAAGACATGAATCGTCGAATTTAATCTGTACAATTTCTCAATCTTGACTGCTGGCGGACGTATAACTATCGTCCGCAGTCAACCTTACTTCGGTACAAAGGATTGATGTGTCACGTTCCTAACCATAGGATTGCTCCACTAGAAAGGTCGGGCATTCATTACTACGTATATAATTACCAGCATCTCCGCTTTCCCTGCTCTGATATAAGTTGAAATTCTCAAAGTTGAGAGTAAAGTATAAGTAAAATGTCAGAGATTGCCTCGGGTCACTCTCTTCATTTATTCAATGCTTTGGAAGAAGAGGAGCAGCAAACAAAGAGAGCACTTGGCATTGGCTCATTTCATGCTACGATGCTGTCTCCCTATCTCTTGGTTGAAGCAGGGATGAGACCCTATAGTCTCTATCCAGTGCTCTTCCAGCTCGATATCAGTATAAGTATCAATCTCTTTCCTTTCCTGTGTATGAGTTGAATTTGGAGTAATCGATGAGACGAGTAAGGATTCTCCAATAGGTATAACCCTTGTCTTTGTTCTTTTTTAAATGCTTGAGGGACTTCTTTCAATGTCAATGCTTCGGGTACTACTAGGCACAACATAGCGAGAAGTCGTTCTGCTCTGTTCATCTACCCCTAACAATAACAAGCAAGAGGGGGTGCTAAAGTTCAAATCCGTAGTGATCTCTGCTGATGTATATAGTGTGTCACGTTAGGTAACTTGACTCATTTCCATCGATGAAATGAATCAATCTCGGTATGTCACGAATTCATGTTGTCCACGACTCTATCTGGGTTAGTCCAGGTTCGTTATCAAGTTCCAGTTCCAATTTCGATTTTCGTGTATATTGATGTGATTGTTCCGCAAGTCGACATGAAACTAACTTGCTAGCATGGAATTGCAACAATAAGGAATGAAGGTTCCGGTTGCAGTAAATGTCTCAAAGCTAGACTTGAAGCATGCTTCAAGTGGGAACTGTCTCATCCATCTGAACAGGACAACTGAATGGATGTCGCTGAGTATGTGGCTAAATGCTTAGTGTGCCATGATTAAGACGCACATAAACCGAGCTATTCACGGGAAAAAAGGTCAGAGGGCCATATTGGAATCGTGGCCATCAACAAGCACTATGTCTTCCTTATTATAGGGATAATTGAAAGGAAGCTTAGTGAATATTGTTACTCTTACTTGATTACGGTGGGCAGGTTGTTGTATTCACAAGTGGATGGCGCTTGGACATACAGAGGGAATGGGTGATTCATCGAGCTGGAACTCTCGTCACTACGGTGAGACCAACTCCAGCCAGTATCCTAGCGGAATGTGGCACCGGTTCGTTTCATGGGAACACCTACATCCACAGCGGTGAGCCAGTACTCTCTTGCTCCAATGTATGCGACCCAATTCACTGGTATGAGAGGACCAATCCTCTCATTACTAAGGGTGAATCAAATCCACATATCGCACGTTGTTGGACCTTCTTTAGCCCCGATTGGCCTGTAACGAATATGAAATACATACTCACACCAAACAACACGTGTTAGAACATGCTGATTCACCAGGCAAGAGATGTCATCTGCCCGTTGGAAAGAAGCCGGGACTCATGCAAACAAAAAAGCGCCCTTACGCTCTAGTTTGATCGGGGGGCCGCAACTAAGATCAGAGGGATAAACTTTCCCGTTATCGGAACAAACATTTTATTTCCAGGGTTCCTCACTTGTTTTTTACTTTCTTTTTTACGAAAAAAAATTCCGGACGACCGGAGCGGAAAACCTCTCCCGACAATTGGAGAAGGAGAAAGCCATTCCTACGGGCCTGGAACTGTGATGAATGAAGTAAGAATTTCGGGCTAGGGCCTGAGAATTTACATCTAGGTGCTTGTCTAGTTCCCGGTGAGACCGTTGACTTTGCGAAGGCCCGAGGTCCCCGCCTTCTTTGCTTGAAGCTCAGGTATTCTTCCTTCACCCACTTATGAAATTGAAGCATGTAGTCTCGCCGCTAGTAGCCATGCTACCTTCTTTGGCCCTGCCTTACACACCTTATTTATCCTGCCTGCCGCCCTTGGAAACAGCCTTCCTTAGCTTTCGCCCTCCCACAGGAAACAGAGTTCTTTAATTTGAAGCTCCGTACTCTTGTGAAAACGGACTACACTGTCTCAACCACCCGCCTTTCCCTTCTTTTGTTTGTTCTGGACCCGAAAATGCCCGTTCGCTTGTCATTGGGGATCCCAATCTGACTTGCTCGTGGTTTATTAATGTCGGGGTTGTTTTTACTTACCTTTCTGTCTATGAAAGAAATGAGGAGAAAAGAAATTGTACTAAAAGGAAATTCTCTGCTCAAATAAGCTTTCCTGAAATGATGAAAGGCAAGAAGGAAGCTCCGTCTCCGTCCCCTCCCTTCTGTCCAAGACTCTTGAATCAGTCTCGTCTTACATTCCCTCCTCTCTGCCTAGGCGAAAGAGAGTCCCGCCTATGGTCTACTCAAAGGTTGAAGAGACAGATTGTGGGTCAGATCAATCCATTCCGTTCTTCAGGGAAGATCTATGGAATAGGAAAGCCAAAACGGATCTATCAAAACAGATCTATTCTAAGTAAATACTTGGTCGATACGAGACTCTTTCTTAGTTCAGTGGGGTTTGAAAGCAGTCTACAACGAATCAAGCAGGTTCAGTAACAACGGATAACGGTCCTCACCACTCAATGGAGAATAGAAGGATAGGCTACGACACTTCTTTTCTCACTTTCAATGGGTTCAGGTCCGATAGCCACGAAACGGAGAAGAGAAGGATAAGTTGCGCACTTTAGGCCTGTTCCAGGTCAGTCGCTCAAAGAAAGGAAAGTACGTCGTGAGCAGTAGGCAGGAAAGAGAAAATAGAGCGATTGGTAAGCTGACCCTACAAGGAATTCTTTCGTTTCAGTTTCGTGGGAAGAAGAAGAAGGGGGATTCGAATCGCCTATTTTTCCCCTTCTTTTTCCGGCTAGCTCTAGCCCTAGTAGAGGTCCGAATAGACTAGACTATAAGGGCCAGCGTCCAAGGACCTGCCAGACCGCTGATCTCACTTAAGCACTCGATGTCACAAATAGCAATAAGAAGGGGCAGGGTTAAGGATCACTCACGTCACGGGCAGCAGATCCGACGAGCTCAACTTCCACTGAAAAGAGAGGCTAGACCTCAACCTCAGATTCGAAGCCTGATGGTAGAGATTCCCTTGATCTTCTTCTTGGTGGTACGGCTCCAAGGACTGTCCATCCCCTGTCTATTCATCGGGCTTTGGCACGCTCTCTCTCTGGGGCCGGAATACCTGGACCTCGGGTTAGAAGGCAGATTGTCCTTTCTCCATTATAGTAGTAGTGGTCAATTGGTCTTCTTTGAAGGCTAGAAGCATCCTCAGGTCATTGAGGATGGTCAAAGCAATGGAGTTTTCCGAGGGGAGCAGAGAATTCCACTCCTTGATTAGGAGGTTAGAGCCTTGATTATGAATAAGCCGTGAATATGAATAGTCAGGAGCGAGGTTACGAGCTGGCAGAGACAGAAAATCTGGGCACTGGTGACTAGTTGAAGGTGTGCTCATTCCCCGAGAAAGGAAAGGGATAGAAAGGAAAGAAAGAAGAGGATTCTTGGGTAGTATATCAGCAGGTTCATCGCACAGCTCACTCCCTTTTGCGAGCCCATTTTCAAGCTCTTGAGGAAGAAGAAAAGGAGTAGAACGATGCCCTAGACTGACTATGCAGAGTGCTTTCGAGAAGATTAAGACCTATCTTTTTGATTCTCCGGTCTTGGTACTTTTTTTATTAAGGGAAGAACCCTCTTGCTATACCTCTCGGTCACGGAAAACTCCATGAGATGCGTCTTAGGCCAGCATGATGAAAGGGGAAGAAAGGAAAGATTACTACCTGAGAAATAAGCTGACGGACTACGAGTCGTCATATTCGACCTTGGAAAAGACGTGCCTCGCCTTGGTGTGGGCTAGGCAGAGGCTCCGACATTACCCTCAAGGCCTATTCCCTTCTCCTGTTGACAAGGATGGATCCAAATATCTCTTTGAAAAGCCGGCACTCACTTGCCATCCACACTCAAACCTGTCCAACAAGTAAATAAGAACATTAGGTTCGCTATACACTCACGGAGCACTAACTTCAAACCAGTGACCAGATAGTGCGAAATGAAAACCAATGCAAGGCAAGAACCCGATTATCGACGCTCTGCTAATAGACCCCCTCCTTTGAACATAGATCCGAACTCCCACTCAGAATGGTTACTGGACAAGGCTTGGTTGTCTTTCGAACATCGGATCTCGAGTACAAGCCAAGGAGAAAGACTGCCATCTCAGGCATACCATCGACAGAGTAAGGAAAGGACAGGCAGAAAGCGCGCTAATCAAATCCTATCCCTTCTTAGTCCCAGCTAACCAAGTTCATTCCAGCTCCCTATGAGCTCATAGTCGCTAAGAGGAAGAAAAGCTTATTCCATCATTTCCAGGGGAAACCGAACTCAAGTGAAGTTAAGCCGAGTCTGCTTCGCACCTTTGCTACCGGGCATTCACTGCC